CCATTCTGCGAAACGGCTCTTATGGAGAAGAATGTGCCCCTACTAAAACTGAAGTCCTTTCATCTGAGTCTACCAACTCAGCTCTACGCCCCCAGTCTATCAACTTGGGTCTTCGAACCTTTTCAAATCAAGTTAATATGTGGACAGGTAAGACATTACGCCCACTAGATCCTTTCTCTTAAGAATCTTAATAAAGTCAACTTCAAAGCTTTCGGTTCACAGCAATCCTCAAACCAAAGAGAGTGACGTATACGACCTCCCCTCCTATCTCCTACTCGCTACAGGAGTGAAAGAGCCTTACAAGATAGGAACGAAGTAGCTCGACTGAGAAGTTTAGGCTCCTCTACTCTCGCTAAAGAAGAGAAATTCACCCTTAACTTCTCGTACCGGATAGGCTCTTGGACTTGGAGCTCACAAATGCGCTATTTGAGTGAACGAATGCGCTGTTGACATGAGCTAACGAGTTTGACTTTTTTTCTGCTGAACTCGGAGAAGAGGAGGTAGCGGTTCGTGCTTGAGTTGAATCACTTGACTTTGGCCCTATCTTTCTATTTATATAAGTAGTAGACCCCCGGGAAGGAATCTAGGTAAAAGCTATTGGCAGCTACCTGGTAGGCAACTAACCATATATCACCGATAGGCCAATCCAATTAGACGGAGGGATGGCATCAGTAGCCAAGAAGGAACTGACTTGGTCAGCTCTTTGAAGTTCTTGTGACTACGCTTTCTGCGGTTCGAGATAGAGATTCAGAGTAGGTAAATGCCTGAGTTCTCCCAGCTCGAAAGTCATAACCCGGTTGGCCCTCTTTCAGTTCCAGAGATATAGAGTTCAGTGACTGTAGGGCTTAAAGCTAAGGCAGATCCGGGAGAGGGAAATTATTTTGCAGGAAAAAAAGAAAGACTTCAATGTAGCCTTAACTACTACTACATTACGCAAGCTCCACCAATACCTATCGCGAAAGCGTACTCAGCGTCCATCTGGAGTCAAAGTTCCTGGTGAATACGGAATGGCGAGTGGTTTGGTTCCGTTTCAATTTCCTAGACTTACAAAAGAGAATTGTGAGAATTGGGCAATTAGAGCCTTGCTAGGATCACAAGATGCTTGGGAGATAGTTGAGAAAGGTTATGTAAAGCCAGAAGATGAAACTTCTTTACCCACTCAGAGGGGGGGGATACCTTGCAAAAGGCTAGGAAGAAGGGCTTTAGTTAGGCAGCGAATCTTCATTGAAGTGATGTTAGCTAGGTCCTTTCCTCAAGCCAGTCTTGAAGCAGGAAGTGTTGTACCTTGAAGGTATGTCCTGGTATTTTGACTTGACCTCATATCATATACTTATTACTGTTCTCTAGAAGGTCAGCCAGCCGGCTTGGTTGTTGAGGAGAGATTTTCTTTGACTTTACTTCCCTTCGCCTCTTAGTCTATCAACGTCGCTCTTCGTCCCTTACTCTAACAAGATCGATCTTCGAACCTAGTCTATCAACTCAGCTCTTCGACCCTTGGCTTCTGATGGGGGATTTCAATTCTGTGCTCTCTAGTGATGATAGACTTGGGAGTGCAGTTACCACTGCTGAGACATAGGACTTCCAAGAATGTATCATGCTCTCAGACTTGATCCAACTGAAATGCATAGGACATTCTTACTCCTGGAATAGTAAAGGGTTGGGTGATGGTAGGGTTCACAGCAGAATTGATTGGAGTTGGGGTAATAGCAGTTGGATGGGGCTATATGGCTCTGCCACTGTTGATTATCTTAATCATTCTATTTCTGATCATACTCCTCTCCTGTTTCAAGTTGGAGGGTCTAAGAAGTATGGTGGTAAGCCTTTTCAATTCTTCAATCATTTGGCCGATCACCCCTCCTTTGAAAGCTTGGTTAAGGAAGCTTGGGAGGGGAGTTCTAGCTCTTCTCCTATGCAGAAACTCTGGACTAAGCTACAACATGCTAAGCAGCTGTTGAAGGACTTGCATCATAAGGATTTTTCTGCTGCTCAACAGAGAATAGAACAGGCAAGGTTGGATTTGGAGACTGTTCAGACCCAGCTGAAATCTGACTTTGGGAATGCTCAGTTGCATAGAAAGGAAAAGGAGTTGACTGAAGATCTTAAAAAATGGTCTAGGATTGAGGAAAGTGCTGTAGCTCAAAAGTCAAGGGTTCAATGGCTCCAGTTGGGTGATGATAACACTCAGTTTTTCTTCAGAGCTATGAAATAAAGGTTTCTTAGGAACTCAATTGAAATTCTGTATGATGCTCAAGGTAATAAGCTTACTGAGCCTACTGACTTGAAGAATGAGGTGACTCAGTTTTATTCTCACCTGCTAGGGAGTGCTGCTAACCACCTCATGGGAGTGGATGTTTCAGTTCTGAGAGCTGGGCCTCAGTTGAGTGCTAGGGGTGCTGCTTCTCTTGTGCTTCCTGTCTCTCATGAGGAGATTGATAGAGCCTTAGCTAGCATCAATGATGCTAAGGCTCCAGGGGTGGATGGCTTCAATGCTTTCTTTTTTAAGAAAGCCTGGGTTTGGATTAAACAGGATGTGTATGCAGCTGTTCTGGAGTTTTTTAAATCTGGCACTATTTTGAAGCAATTTAATTGCACTTCTGTCACCTTAGTTCCTAAGGTTCAGAACCCAACTCTCATTAAAGATTATAGACCTATTGCTTGTTGTACAATGGTGTATAAGTTGATTGCAAAGGTTCTCAATGCTAGGCTCCAGGCAGTAATAGGGGAAGTTGTGGATCAGGCTCAATCTGGGTCTATTCCTCAGAAGCATATAGCTGATAACATTCTTCTTGCTACTGAGCGGGTATAATAGGAAGCATTTGTCTCCTAGATGTATGGTGAAGGTTGACCTTAGAAAGGCTTATGATTCCATAGAGTGGACTTATTTGAAGACTGTGCTAGAAGAGTTGGGTTTTCCCCCTTTGTTTATTAAATGGATTATGGCTTGTGTTACTTCTGTTTCATACTCTATTCTCTTGAATGGTACCCCCTGTGCTCCTATCCCTGCTAGGAAGGGTCTTAGGCAGGCTCGAAGACCTTCTTATTTGCTATAGGAATGGAATATCTTTCTAGATGCCTTGGTAGATTGAAGCTGCAGCCTGACTTCAACTTTCACCCTAAATGTGAAAGGATGAATATTACCCATGTCATGTTTGCAGATGACTTGCTATTATTTGCTAGGGTAGATAAGGAATCCATTAGGCTTCTTCTTCAGGCTTTCCACTCCTTCTCCCATGCTTCTGGCCTGAGTGCTAATTTAGACAAGAGCAACTTGTACTTTTGTGGTGTGGACTCCTGCAGCCTTTCTGAGATTTTGGAAATGACCCAAATTCCTCTTGGTTCAATCCCATTCAAGTATCTTGGTGTCCCTCTTGCTGCTAGGAAGCTTAGCTATTCTGAATGCAACCCTTTGATTGAGAAGATTGTTGGTAGAATTAAGAGCTGGGCTAGCAAAAAACTTTCCTATGCTGGTAGAATTCAATTGATTAAGAGTGTATTACAGGGGATTCAGAGCTACTGGTCACAAATTTGTCTGCTTCCAAAGAAGGTGATGAGGGAGGTTAAGAGCTTGTGTAGGTCTTTCTTATGGACAGGAAGTTCAGACAAAAGTAAGAGGTCTTTGGTTGCTTGGGATACTCTATGTTTACCCAAGGTAGCTGGAGGTTGGAACATCTTAGACATTGAGTGTTGGAACCAAGCTGCCATTATGAAGTTCTTCTGGGCAGTGGCTTTGAAGAAGGACAAGTTATGGATCAAATGGGTTCATGCATACTATATTAAGCAGCAGGATATCTGGTCCTTCTTTATTCCTACTGGTCTTTCTTTCTTGGAGCTTGAGGAAGATCCTTAAATGCAGGGAACTCATTCAAGACCCTTCTGATTTGGACAGGTTGACGGGAAGGAATTGCAGGTTTTCTATAAACAAAATGTATAAACTGCTCAGAGGGGATCTGCAACAGGTTGGCTGGAAAAAGCTTATTTGTAACAATGGTGCTAGCAAGAGAAGTCTTTTTATTTTATTCTATGGCTTACTATCCTTGGTAGGCTCCCAATTAAGCAGAGATTGCTTAAGTGGTCAATGATTGCTGATGATGTATGCCCTTTATGCAAGACTAGTAGTGAAGATATTGAGCATCTCTTTTTCCAGTGTCCTGTGTCTCAAGAGATTTGGACTGCCATTCTGTCTTCTCTACAGATATGCAGATCAGTGGGGACTTTCTCTTTGGAATTGCATGAAGCTATCTATCAGAGCTAGCAAGTACTCTTCTTTAAAAGCTAAGGTGTATGTAATGTGCTTCACAGAGACTATTTATCATCTGTGGTGCAGTAGGAACAGGGTTGTTTTTGAGAACCAATGTATAGATAATGGGCTAGCTGCTAGAACTATTCTGTTTAGAGTGACTAGCAGATGTAATGACTCTATGAAGGCTGTGTTGGTGAGATAGACATAGGTGGCACATGAAGGGTGAGCTTGTCAACCCGGTGGGATGAGCTGTACACTGATGCCTGTCCTTGTCTTGGTTTTGTTTTGGTGTTTTGTTGTGCTTTGTACTTTTGGTAATAAAAGTGCTTTATTTGCCAAAAAAAAAAGAATAGACTCTCTCTAACTATGAGAATGCTTCCCACGTTCTCCCCTAAAAGGCGAAGACTGATTCCTTCTAGGCTTTCCCGTGGCTAGAAAGCCTAGCATCTCGACCAGCAAAAGCAAAGACCCCGACCTTCCCCCTCGGGTAACGGAACTACCTAAGGAGGCAAGTCAAATCAATCTCCTCCAACAGCAGAAAAGAAAAGAGCGGAAACAGCGGATGCTAACACTGGACTGGCATATCTCTCAAGAGTCAAAATAAATCCCCTATTCTATTTCCTTTCTTGGTCACCAAGCATTCGTTCAAAGTCGACAACAGCAAGAAGTGAAATGGCATCTGGTTCAATGTACGCTATCTTGCCTAGTTCAATCAATGGCAGGATGAAAAAGGCACTTGATCGACCAATCCCCCTCTTGTCGTCAACCGGATTTCCCTTCCATGACGAAGATTGAAAATGACATCGGGTTTCAAATCCCCTTTCGCTAAAACCGGACTTAGGGACCCGGGTCAAAAATCTGTCTTTCTCGGATCCGCTATATATTATACATTGGTTCAAGAAGGGCCTTCCAAACTGGATCATCCCACTCACTGTCTGTGGGGTAGGAGGTTGTCACCGACAGAGCGCAATTACACCATAACTGAAAGAGAAGGACTCACGTGGTACATTCTGTACAGAAGTTTCGACATTAGCTATTAGATTAGGCACAAAATGGTTTATGTGGACCACTAGGCCTTGACAAAAAAAGCAGAGGTACTTACTGGCCGAGCATGCGAGACGATGTTTAGGAAGATAGGATTCCTGAGAACAAGAGCCATTCGTGGTCACATGAAAGCGGCAATAGAGAATCCTCCTACTGCTAGGCTAAAGGCAAAGATCACAGCAGTACTTGCGTCAGTCCCCCGTGTGCTATGTAGAAAGTAGTTAGCTGCTCCTCCTCGCCTAGGAGGGCCAATTGATTGACCGAGATGGGAATCAATGCCTAGTTCCGGGTTCGGACATTCATTCTAACTATACAGATTGTATAAGTTAAGGTTCAAGTCAAGGGATTGGATAATGGATCTAGCTTGTGCATCTTTTCGTTCATAGTGGGATATAGCCCGTCCCCTTTCTTTGGTCTATGACCTTTTGCTTCTGTTAATGAGATCATTGGCTAATCTATTATATAAGATTTCATTCAACGAGTCCCTCTAAACTTGTCTTTGGCAGCTGCTCTCGCTTCGTGGCAGGGCCTGAATCGAATGCTCGAATGTACTTGCTTTTCTTTGTTGAACCTTCTACGGTCTACCTACCCTCTTTCTCTAAACGAAATGCTTAACACATGCCAATATTCTTTTTCGTTTTCGGGACGAATGAATACACAAAGGGCAGTCAAGCAGGCAGGCATTCACATCTTCTTTCTTGGCTCGCAACCGAACCTTACCCGCCCTGGCAACTGGAAAAGTAGGAGGAACGCCAAAAAGGAGTTCAGCTTCTAAGCGCACATAGCGGGGGTTTGAGGATACCTTCCAGGAGTATCAACCACCAAGTGGAAAGTCGGGGTTGGGACGCTCTTCCCTTTATTTAACAAATGTGTGATTCAATTGAGGGTCGGCTTAGGAAGAAGTGGTGAAAGGCATCATCCGCAGGCAAGGCAGAGGCGAGCACGAGGAGATGTAGATCGGAATAAGTAATCCACCATCGTAATCGTACCGTACAGTTTCGGAAAGGAATAGGCTTTCTACTAGCTATATTGATAGAAGAGGTAGTGAATCTTACCTGTAGTTAGGCGAGAAAGCAATATACACGACCAACTCTCATCTGGAGCAACCTTCTCTCCCGCTTGATAGCAGTCTGTCGGTCTCAGTCCGGTAGACCGTATTGTTGTTCTTCGGTGCAAGTTCCTCGTCTCTTTGGTTAGTCCCGCGAAGTAGAGAAGTAGGGAGCGGGTCAGATGGGTAAAGCATGGGCAGCTCAGCTCGCTTTGTTCATCTTTTAGGGTCTCAGTCAAAGTTGTTTCGGTCGGTGAGCCTATGTCCGGAAGTTGACTTGTCCAATCTAAGCCCGTGAGCCTAATCAGTCAAGTCAACCATACCTAAGGATCGGTGAAAATGGAGATGGAAAGAACCTCAACAGGGTTAACTTCGAGTTAAGATTTAGCCGTTGCAGGAACTGTTCTAGTGGTTCAAGCAGGGTCCGAAGAAGAATCTGAGAAAAGTGAGTCAAGTTCAACATAGTACGTAAGTCGCCCACCTATATCCGTCCCAATGCTTTATCTTTATGGTAGTCAAGGAGCAGCCAAGGGAAGGTACTCGAGGTAGAAATCTGAAGACGAAGAAAGGGGTAGGGAAGCCAAGTCTTTTCTTTATTTCCGCTTCAGTGTGCCGTTCAGTGCCGTAGGTTAATGAAATGCGAAAAGGAAAGGGAATCCAAGGCGCCCAGTCTCCTCCGTAGGGAAGTCGCTTTCTCGCAGGAGCTAAGAAGTCTAAAAAAGTAGGTAGTTCACCCGTTCAAGTAACAACTTCATATCTATCCGTTCCCGAACTCAAGTCCATAGCTCAGGGAAGCGGAGCAACCTTAAAACCAGCAGCAAAGGCAGATGTAGGCAGGCGTTCAGGAGGTCCGTAGCTCAGTAAAGGGATTATTAAATACTTCAAATTGCTTATCAGAATCCAACATCCACTTCCACTAATCTGTATGAATCAAGGGATCAATCAAAATAGTAATCCACGGAGAAAGAGAAAATCAATACAATAAGTAAGTTGCGCACTTAAGGAGAGATCGATAGACCAACCCACAAAAGAGTTCTTTGTTCATGATTCCATCCTGATCTATGTTCCCTTGGAAGCAAATCCATTACTCTCGCTTAGGGTGGTCACGGGCAATAAAAATAGAGTCAGTCAGGACATCATCCTTATGCTTGGTCGATAGTCTTTCTAATCTTTAGAATCCCGGTTAGGGCAAAGGTTTGAATTGGGCTAGGCTAGAGAAAGGCAAGGGTTAAGATAGGGTTCTGGATAAACGAATAATATAATATATATATACTAGGCAGTGAGAAGAAAGCAAAGTAAATGCATTCCCGACCCCCGGGGCGCTATCGAGTACGGTTTTGTTTTCCATCGATTAGAGATGGGCTGTCTAGCTCAAAGGAGATAGGCTCGAGCGGAGATCTTTCTTTAAATTATAGAATAGTCCAGGTAGGGCTTCATCTCTCAACAATTACAAGTGAAGGAGAGAAACGGTGTAAATACGAGATAACTCTAGCTGTAGGGGCGGGCAACTATGAAGAGTTTGTTTGAAAACCCCTGCCGTGCCGTGAAGGTGTACTATCCTATTGGTAAAATCAATGCGTTTTCGAAGCATCAGCCTTTTAACGAAATTCGAATAGAGAATTCCGATTATCGCTTGGATAGCCCGGTGTTTATGGCCAATTTGGAAGGTGTTTCATGCGGGAAAAAAAACAAACAGGCCCATTTGGCGGCCAAAAACAAGCAAAAAACACGGTGTTTCATCACTTTTCTCAAATTGAGATGTCCCGTATGAAAGGAATTTGACTTTAAGCCATTTTTACGGGGGGAGATGAAAAGTTGCATGATTGAATTCCCATTTTTAAAGGAATTTGAGTTTAGGCCAAAATCACGGGGGTTGATGAAAGTTGCACTATTTCGATGTCTCGTATGATATGCCATTTTGACCGGGAAAACGGAAAAAGTCCGATTGGAATGGACGTAGCTCACGAGGAAGAGGCTGTTGCAAGCAAGTAGGAGTCCCATTTCGTCTCAGGTCAAGATCGAGTCTAGTTATATTGATTCAAAGCGAGCACTATTGATTAGTTTAAGGCAGAAGAAGAAGGGGCTGGCTAATAGGAAGGGAATGGGCTCAATATCTCACTATTTAGGAAAGTAGTTTAGGAAAGCTCAAGATCTCAGTCTAGTGTAAGTAAACTTACCTCTACTCTTTCTTAGGGCAGAAGCATACTCAAGGAGATATGGAATATCAATAGCATAGGAAATGAAATTCACTCAACTAGTTATCACGTTGAGTAAGGAAGCAAAGCAACTAGTTAGAACGGTTTCTCGCAGTCTGCCGGTAGAAGTGTTCCTGTGCCTGAGGGAAGGGAAGTCAAGTAGCTCATTGAGGAAGTAGGAATAAATAAAATATCTTATAGGAGGAAATGCTCTAGTGGGCAAGGGGAGCTTTAGCTTCAAAGGGAGAGGAAGAGTCAGTTCAGTAGGGAGTGAAAGTAAAGGCATATCTTATATGGAATTGGAGGAAGGAGATGGGCTTTCTAGTTCTATTTCTAGTAAGGTGATGGGCTCTCTCTCACTCCTCTTCTCATGCGCGGGGATAGGCTCATAGTACGTGAGCCAGTCAAGTAGGACTAAATGGAGATAGTCCGTAGCTCACTGAAGGGTAGATCTTATCTAGAGCTCCAAGGTTAAGGAGTAGGGAAGTCGAGGAAAGAAATTGTAATAGAAAGGGGCAGCGGGCTCAAACACCGTCTTTGTGGCTTGTTTTCCTGGTTCAACCTCAACCCGTCTCGTTCCCCAGGATGGAAAGGGAAGGGACCAAGCTCAGAGTCAGAGGCGAGTTGAGAGACAAAAGCTTGGATGTTGTGATTCCGCCTTTCCAGTAGCAAGTGAAACTCCGTGAATAGGCAGAACAGAAAGGGTGTTCAACCCGGGTGTTGAGTAAACCTTCGTCAGGGGGTTTCTCTTTGAGGAATCGCCTCGCTCAAAATAATTAAGAAGACCTCTATTCCCCTTTTTGCCTTTTTAATAGCTTGAGACAAGTACAATGAGGATCAGAACCGGGCAACCCCTTTTAGTCAAGCCCAGTTGAAATGCCAGTCAGGAAAGCTCTCGGAGGGTTAGGAAGGACAGGGGGCTGACCTTTCCCTTTGCTTCACTCAAGCCATTCTATTCTTTGAAATTTGACTTCTTATTTCGAGCCGAAAATGGAGTATTCCTCGCCTAGAACCCACACCCGTGGAAATAACGATTAACAAAAGATTTGATCGATGCGAAGAAAAGCTAAAGCTCCTATAATAATTATCCACTCAGTCCACGCTTTGAATAGCCTTAGTTTATAGTAATAGAATATCCCTCTTTTTAAGGTTTGAAGAGCGACGCGACGTAGCTAAGGAAGTTTTAAATAACTCATTGATAGTGGGCATCAAGTGATTGAAAGGAGGACGCCAAAAGAGAAGGTCGGACACAAAGGAGCGTCTTCAATGAGACCAAGGGCAGTGAGGGCGATCGAAGTGAGAAAAGATGGCATATTTATGAAACCGGGAGTTCTTTTTTCACTTTCGAGCGTGATGTAGCTATATGTTATATTAAGCCCATCCATCCGATTCGACATCCTATTCTCGAATGAGAACTGGCAGATTATGTCACACTAGTCTTTTTGGCCTTATACCTCCAGAAGGATGGCAAAT